TTTCTATTCGAAATGAAATTCGAAAAGTTTCAACTTTTTGAGTCAAGTCGATTCAGATTATTACAACTTTTGATTACTTAGTTCTTTGTCGCACACCAAAACCTTTTGCATTTTCGGTCGAATTTTTTTGTCCCACACAAAAACTTTTTGAATTTCCGGTCGAAAGAGATTTCCCCAATGAAAAAGCTTTTAAGGCTGCCCAATATCCTTTCCGTTTCCAAATATTTTTACGAATACGCTTTTTTGAGATAGAAGTACGTTTTTTTGGAACTCCCATTTTAAAATACAGAGGTTACTCATTATTCGAGTTGGATGTGAAAGACATCTATTATTCAAAAAGAATCATTCTTTTCTTTACTATTCATTATCTATTTGTTTTTTAAATAGCATTCTCTTTATAAAAAGAAGTAGAAAACAAAAAAAACTATAGATATGTTAAAATCGCAGTTAAATATTATTCGAAATCGAATAAAACATTACTATAAATATAAAAAAGGAATATGTTAGGTGATATGTGATTTTTTATATTAATTGGTCAAGATCGAGGAAAGAATACACCTAATTGAAATTTTATAATTCGAAAAAAAACGAGTAATTAAATAAAGTATACAAAGATTGAGAATAAAGTATACAAAGATTGAGAAACGAAATTTTTTTTAAATTTTTTAAAAATTTTCTAAAAAAAAGTTAGCAAAATTCTAATTAGAAAACAAAGTTTTTTTTATCTTTTTTATTGAAATGTACACCAATTTACTAGAATTATATATAATTATACTAAATTAGTGTACACTGTAATAATATTAAAATTAATTTGTCATTTTATTTATTTGGCATCTTTCTAAATTTCTTATGTTATAACTTTTTATAACTAAGTCATCACTTTTTTATTAACCTTTTTGAAAAAGCTAAGATCTGGTGAATTGAAAATAATTCAAAATAAAAAGTTTTTTTATGGAACATACATATCAATATGCGTGGATCATACCTTTTCTTCCACTTTCCATTCCTGTGTTAATAGGAGCGGGCCTTCTTCTTTTCCCGAGGGCAACTAAAAACCTTCGTCGTATGTGGGCTTTTCAAAGCGTTTTATTGTTAAGTATAGTCATGATTCTGTCAATTGATCTGTCTATTCAGGAAATAAATAACAGTTCTATCTATCAATATATGTGGTCTTGGATTATCAATAATGATTTTTCTTTTGAATTTGGATATTTGATCGATCCACTTACTTCTATTATGTTAGTACTAATTACTAGTGTTGCAGTTTTGGTTCTTATTTATAGTGACAATTATCTGTCTCATGATCAAGGATATTTGCGATTTTTTGCTTATATGAGTTTTTTCAGTGCTTCCATGTTGGGATTAGTTATAAGCTCTAATTTAATAGAAATTTATATTTTCTGGGAATTAGTTGGAATGTGTTCGTATTTATTAATCGGGTTTTGGTTTACACGGCCTGTTGCCGCAAATGCTTGTCAAAAAGCGTTTATAACTAATCGAATCGGAGATTTTGGGTTCTTATTAGGAATTTTAGGTTTTTATTGGACAATAGGAAGTTTCGAATTTAGGGATTTCTTTGAAATATTCAATAACTTGATTTATAATAATGAGATCAATGTTTTATTTGTTATTTTGTGTGCCATTCTATTATTTACTGGTGCGGCGGCTAAATCTGCACAATTTCCTTTTCATGTATGGTTACCTGATGCCATGGAGGGACCTACTCCTATTTCAGCTCTTATCCATGCTGCTACCATGGTAGCAGCAGGTATTTTTCTTGTAGCTCGACTTCTTCCTCTTTTCATAGTCATACCTTATGTAATGAATTTTATTTCTTTCATTGGTATAATAACCGTTTTTTTAGGAGCTACTTTAGCTATTGCTCAAAAAGATATTAAAAAGGGTTTAGCCTATTCTACAATGTCTCAATTGGGATATATCATCTTAGCTCTTGGTATGGGGTCTTATCGAACTGCTTTATTCCATTTAATTACTCATGCTTATTCAAAAGCATTATTGTTCTTAGCATCTGGGACAGTTATTCATTCAATGGAAACAGTTGTTGGATATTCTCCTGAAAAAAGTCAGAATCTAGTTCTGATGGGGGGTTTAACAAAACACTTACCAATTACAAAAATTTCTTTTTTATTCGGTACAATTTCTCTTTGTGGTATTCCACCCCTTGCTTGTTTTTGGTCTAAGGATGAGATTCTTAATGATAGTTGGTTATATTCACCAATTTTCGGAATAATAGCTTGGTTGACAGCAGGATTAACTTCATTTTATATGTTTCGGATCTATTTACTTACTTTTGAAGGGCATTTCAACGCTTATTTTCAGAATTATAGTAGCAGAAAAAGAATTCCATTCGACTCAATCTCCCTATGGGGCAAAGGATGCTCGAAACTTATTAACAAAAGTGTTGTTTTAGGAACCCTATTAAGAATGAATAGTAATGATATGTCTTCTTTTTCTTCAAAGAAAAAGAAGACATATCACG